CTGAATCTTTGCACAATACTTTAAAAATTGCAAAGTAAAAAATAAAAATGGGCCAATAACAAAATTCCTAGTGAAAAAAGAAACTTTTTTATATGTTTTTAGTAATAACTAATATTTAATTAATAAAATAATAAATAAATTCAATTAAATTTTATTATATTATAAAAACGAAAATTTTTGTAAAAAAAAAATTTAATTATTTTAAAATTTAATTTTTTACAATTATAAAAAAAAATTATGTATTGTATAGAGTGAGGATAAATAATTACAGCAAAACTAAGAACATTCCTTTATTTTTACATGAGTCATCAAAAACAATTCATATGCCATGAACAAAAAAAAAAAAGAATTTGATTATTCCATTCAGAAACATTAGTTCATTTTTGAACTAATTGATTATCTTCTATTACAATAAAAAGAGATCTATGTTTGGCAAAATTTAGAAAAAGGGTTATAATAGTCAATGTTTTACTTTAGATAGAAAACAAAAAGGGGAAATTAAGATAGATAAGATATATGACTAATTAAATAAAAATTCGTTTTGATTTAGAGAAGAAAAGAAGAAATGAAATGTCTTTCACATCCAACTATAGCAATGAAAAAACTATACTAGTTGTATGGCAGTTCCAAAAAAGCGCACTTCGATATCAAAAAAAATTATTCGGAAGAATTTTTGGAAAAAGAGGGGATATTGGAAAGCATTGAAAGCTTTTTCATTAGCGAAATCCATTTTTACAGGGAACTCTAAAAGTTTTGTAACAAATACAAAACAGAATTAGCTCGATTCAAAGAATCTTTTTTAATACTAATCTAATATATCTAATATAGAAGATTAAATATTTAAATATTAAAAAAAATAGAATTATCTATATATATAATTATCTATATAATAGATTAAATATTAAAAAAAATAGAATTATCTATAGAATAGAATTATATATATAATAGAATTATATAGATATATAGAATTCTATAGATATATATTGAAATTCTATAGATATATATTGAAATTATATAGATATTATATAGATATATATTGAATAGAATACCATTCTATATATATATCGAATTTTTTTTTTTCATTCCTGGATTGAAGTCAGAACTATCTAGTGCCAACAGTCCTTTTTTGAAAGAAAAAGTATAAACTAACAAAAATACATTCTCCTGTTAAAACTGATACTTGAAACGAAAAAAGAACGAGAATAAAAATTTGTATTGAAATTGAAATGTTCCATTTTTATTAAAAAAAAAAATTTTATATTTACAATAATATAATTTTTTTATATTTATCATTTTTATTTATAATAATAAATGAAATTCATACATATATATATAACATATATATAAATATAAATAGAAAATTATTATATTTAAAACATATTATTCAAAATTGACAAAACTGATTCGATTCTAATTCTATATCTATATTAATTTATATATTATAATAAATCCAAATTTATTATATATATAAATTTATTAATATATATAAATTTATTAATATATTATTATATAAATTTATTAATATATTATTAATATATTATTAATATATTTATTAATATAATATATTATTAATATATATATAATAGAATTCTTAAAAAATAGAATTCTTAAAATATTTAAATAGAATAGAATTCTTTAAATTCTTTAATGTTTAGTAATAAAATATTGCACTTTAATTGATTCTTTCAATCTCGACGATTGACTAAAAATCGGTTATTATGATTTTGAGTAAGCCGCTATGGTGAAATTGGTAGACACGCTGCTCTTAGGAAGCAGTGCTAGAGCATCTCGGTTCGAGTCCGAGTGGCGGCATGATAATCTTATCTTCGAAAAAGAATAAGTCCTATAATGAATTCAATTCCCGATTTCTATTCCGAGTATTGTATTGAGACCTTATATATATAAATATGATATTTTCAACTTTAGAGCATATATTAACTCATATATCCTTTTCGGTCGTATCAATTATAATTTCAATTCATTTGATAACCTTATTAGTCAATGAAATCGTGGGATTATATGATTCGTCCAAAAAAGGCATGATAATAACCTTTTTCTGTATAACGGGATTGTTAGTTACTCGTTGGTTTTTTTCGGGCCATTTACCATTTAGTGATTTATATGAATCATTAATCTTTCTTTCATGGAGTTTTTCCATTTTATATATGGTTCCTTGTTTTAAAAAGCATAAAAACCATTTAAGTACAATAATTGCACCAAGTGTTATTTTTACCCAAGGCTTTGCTACTTCGGGTCTTTTAAAGGAAATGCATCAATCCACAATATTAGTACCCGCTCTACAATCCCATTGGTTAATGATGCACGTAAGTATGATGATATTAGGCTATGCAACTCTTTTATGTGGATCATTATTATCAGTAGCTATTTTAGTTATTACATTTCGAGAACTCATACAAATTTTTGGTAAAAGCAATAATTTGTATTTTTTAAATGAATCATTTTCTTTTGCTGAAATCAAATACATGAATATGAATGAAAGAAATAATGTTTTACAAAAAACTTCTTTTTCTAGAAATTATTATAGGTCTCAATTTATTCAACAATTGGATCGTTGGGGTTACCGTATTATTAGTTTAGGTTTTATCTTTTTAACGATAGGTATTCTTTCAGGAGCAGTATGGGCTAATGAGGCATGGGGGTCGTATTGGAATTGGGATCCAAAGGAAACTTGGGCCTTTATTACTTGGACCATATTCGCTATTTATTTACATACTAGAAAAAATAAAAAATTGGAAGATGTAAATTCTTCAATAGTGGCCTCTATGGGCTTTCTTATAATTTGGATATGTTATTTGGGAATCAATCTATTAGGAATAGGCCTACATAGTTATGGTTCATTTTCATCTAATTGAATTAAAGTGAGTAAAGAACCTGACAAATACAAATATGGAAAGTGTATATATGAAAACTTCCCATAAATCGTCGAGAACCCTTTAAATCAAGTAATATAGTGATTCAAGGGGTTCTCACAAACAACAAAATATTCGATTACAATTCAAATTCATTTTTTTATTAAGTTAATCCAAATCCAACGGAAAAAATCTTTTTTTTTTTATTAATTTATTCACAAAAACTATCTATAAAAAATGAGATAGAATAGCTTCAACTTTATCAACCGAGAATGAGAAAATGAAATCCGGATAAATACCAATAGCTATTACGGGTATAAGGATAGAAATCGAAATAAATAATTCTCGTGGACCAGAATCGAAAAAATAAGAGTTTGGTGTATTAAAAAGCTTGTATCCATAGAACATCTGCCGTAACATGGATAATGAATAAATAGGAGTTAATATCATTCCAATTGCTGTTACAAAAGTAATAAGTATTTTTGTCATTAAAAGATATTTTTGACTGGTAATTATTCCAAAAAAAACGATCAATTCTGCAATAAAACCGCTCATGCCCGGCAATGCAAGAGAAGCCATCGATAAGATAGTGAAAACCGTAAATATTTTTGGCATTGGTATAGCCATTCCGCCCATTTCGTCGAGATAAAGAAGACGTAGTCTATCATAACTAGTTCCCGCCAAGAAAAAAAGCGCAGCGCCAATAAATCCATGAGAGATTATTTGTAAAATAGCCCCGTTGAGCCCTGTATCGCTTATAGAACCAATTCCTATAATTAGGAAACCCATATGAGATACCGAGGAATAAGCTATTCTTTTTTTTAAATTACGTTGACCAAGAGATGTTGAAGCTGCATAGATTATTTGAATTGAACCTAATAGCATTAACCAGGGGCAAAATATAGAATGAGCGTGGGATAATAATTCCATATTAATTCGAACCAACCCATACGCTCCCATTTTTAATAAGATTCCGGCTAAAAGCATACAAGTGCTGTAATGTGCCTCTCCGTGGGTGTCTGGTAACCATGTATGTAAGGGTATAATCGGCAATTTGACAGCAAAAGCAATAAGAAATCCCATATAGAATATTATTTCCAGTGCCACCGGATACGATTGATTAGTTAATGTTTCAAAATTTAATGTTGGTTCATTAGAACCATATAAACCTATACCCAGAATTCCCATTAATAAAAAAACAGAACTTCCCGCAGTGTACAAAATAAACTTTGTAGCTGAATACAAACGTTTCTTTCCCCCCCACATGGATAAAAGTAGATAAACGGGAATTAATTCTAATTCCCACATGATGAAAAAAAGTAAAATGTCTCGAGAAGAAAATGGTCCTATTTGACCGCTATACATTGCTAACATGAGGAAATGGAATAATTTGGATTCTCGAGTAACCGGCTGAGCCGCTAAAGTAGCTAAAGTGGTGATAAATCCCGTCAGTAAAATAGGTCCTAGAGAGAGTCCATCTATTCCGAATCTCCAGTAAAAATCAAAAAAATGGATCCATTTATAATTCTCTGTCAGTTGGATTAGTGGATCATCCAATCGGAAATGATAACAAAATGCATAGGTTGTTAGAAGGAGATCTATTAAGCATATACAGATAGTATACCACCTTATTATCTTATTTCCTCTATGAGGAAATAAAAAAATAAAAGAACCCCCAGCTATTGGCAAAACTACAATTATTGTTAACCAAGGAAAATAATTCGTGATAAAAATAAGATACACTTGAGCCAGAAAAACCCGCGCTCAAAATAGAAAATATTTTGAGCGCGGGTTTTTCCCAGTAAAAAAAATGTATTCGTGTGGTGTTTTTTGAAACGTATCAATAAGCTAGACCCATGCTTCGAGTTGTTTCATGCCATAAATAAACTCGAACACTTAAGAAATCCGTCGGACAGGCGGATTCACACCTCTTACAACCAACACAGTCCTCTGTTCTTGGGGCAGAAGCAATTTGCTTAGCTTTACACCCGTCCCAAGGTATCATTTCTAATACATCTGTCGGGCAAGCTCGGACACATTGAGTACATCCTATACATGTATCATAAATCTTTACGGAATGTGACATTGGATCTATAGTAATCTTTGAACATCAAAAATAAAAAATTTTCGATCTAGTAAACTCATAAATGAATCCTATATTTAGACACCAGATGAATCAATGATTTGTCAGAATTTTTTTAATAAAAATCGACTTCTAGATCAATTCATAAGAAGAGAATAGAACCAAGATACTTTGATTTCTTATATTTTCTCGCAAACATGATCATAAGTTGTGTAACATACATGCTAATTTGAATTGATGAATATTACCCTATTCTATATTATACTTTTTTTTATGATTAATTATGATTAATACTATTTATTCAACAAATTCGATTGATTGATACGGGTTGATTTTCGGTTACGATAAATTGAGGAAACAATAGCCGGTCCGATAGCTGCTTCAGCTGCTGCAACAGCTATAACAAAAATTGAAAAAATATTTCCTTTTAATTGGCGACTATCAAAAAAATCAGAAAAGGTTACGAGATTTATATTAACTGCATTCAGTATAAGTTCAAGACACATAAGGGCTCTAACCATATTTCGACTCGTGATCAATCCATAGATACCTATAGAAAATAAATAGGCACTCAAAACAAGTACATGTTCGAGCATCATTGACCAACTCCTTATCAATTTTGATTCATTTCAATATGAACAACAATTCAACGGATTCGATTGACTAAAGAATATAACAAGTCTGCAACAAAACAAAATAATAAATATATCGGCAATATTCATAATAAAAAAAAAGATTTTCTACATAAATACTGTTTCACGTTCACATAGAATTCAACGGAAATAAATGTGATAAAATCGAACAAAATAGAATTTTTATTTAGATTGCCAGTTCTAAAGATTTCTTACTGGCGAGCCACGACAATTGCACCTATCAAAGCAGCTAAAAGAATTATTGAAATGAGTTCAAATGGAAGAAAAAAATCTGTTGATAAATGAATTCCAATTTGTTGACTAGTATTTATCAAATCTTGTTCTATAATCTGATTTGGTCTTGTAGTCCAAATAATCCCGTACCATGATGTATCTGGAATAGTAGTTATTAGTGAAACAAAAATACTTGTACAAACCATCAAAGTAATTCCATCCCCAACGGTCCAAAGATGAAAATCATGGTAATATTCTGAACCATTCATAAACATCACAGCAAATATGATTAAAACATTTATAGCTCCCACGTAAATAAGTAGCTGTGATGCAGCTACAAAATGGGAGTTTGATAAAATATACAATAAAGATATACAAACAAGAACCAGTCCCAACGAAAAAGCAGAAAAAATTGGGTTGGTAAGTAATACGACTCCTAGACTTCCTAATACAAGACCCGATCCCAGAAAGACTAAAAGAAAATCATGTAGCGGTTCAGGCAAATCCATTATATGTAAATGTAAAATAAGAGATAAATAAATCGAAACTTCATGACCTTATTGATATGACCAGGAAAAAAAATTATATACTAAAATTCTCTCCGCATTGAATTTAATCCTAAGAAGTGTGAATTGTTATAGGTACAGTTACCAATGTTATTCCATTTTTTATACGAAAGAGTAATTTGAAACTATACTAAAACGAAAGTAAAGTATAAAGTATATATTTATTTAATATTTATATAATTTATATAATATAGAATATTTCTAATACAATATCTAATATAATATTTATTCATTTTTTTTTTATAATATTTTGTTTTATATTATCCAAATTAGATTATTCTATTTTTTTTATTTTCTTTATATATTTCTTTATTTTCTTTATATATATATTCTATTTTATATTTATATTTTATTTTTATATTTATATATTATATATATTATAATATATAGAGAGTATTATTTGATTTTAATTCTATTATAATTCTATTTTATTTTTATATTTATATATTATATATATAGAGTATTATTTGATTTTAATTCTATTATATTCTATTATTTTCTTTTTTTATTTTCTTTTTATAAGTAGAAGAATTTTTTTTTGAACTATATTATAAATTCAAATTAAATAATTTTATTTTATTTGAATTGTTCGAATTGTATAATCATCAATTACTGACATTGGTAAACGGCCCAAAGCAATTTGATTATAATTCAATTCGTGACGATCATAAGTCGAAAGTTCATATTCTTCAGTCATTGATAAACAATTTGTTGGACAATACTCAATACAGTTACCACAAAATATACAGATTCCGAAATCAATACTGTAATTAAGCAATCGTTTCTTTCGAATATCAATTTCCAGTTTCCAATCAACAACAGGTAGATCTATAGGACATACACGAACACATACTTCACAAGCAATGCATTTATCAAATTCAAAATGGATTCGACCACGAAAACGTTCCGATGTGATTATTTTTTCATAAGGATATTGAATAGTTACAGGTAAACGATTTGCATGAGATAAGGTAATCATGAAACTTTGACCAATGTACCTTGCAGCTCGGACTGTTTGTTGACCATAATTCATGAACCCAGTTACCATAAGGAACATATCGTGAATATCTATGAATATTTTTGTTTTATTTCTTTCTCTTGTTTGAGACAGTTTATGAATACAGAAGATCAATCTTTTTTCTTATAGTGAAAACAGTTGAGATGAAGTTGTTAATAATAGATTACCGAGAGAAATAGGCAAAAGAAACTTCCACCCAAGGTTTAATAATTGATCCATTCTTAGCCTAGGCAAAGTCCATCTTGTTGTGATAGAAACGAATAAGAACAAATAAGTTTTAACTAGTGTAATAAAGATGCCAATTGTAGTTCCAAAAACTCCATATGTTTTATTTATTTCAAAAAAGTCAGAAACGAATATGTACGGAATAGAGATATTCGAACCGCCCAAGTAAAGAATTGTTACAAATAATGAAGAAATTAATAGGTTTAAATAGGAAGCAACGTAAAATAAACCAAATTTGATACCCGAATATTCGGTTTGATAACCTGCTACTAATTCTTCTTCCGCTTCTGGTAAATCAAAAGGTAATCTTTCACATTCCGCTAGGGAAGAAATTAGAAAAACAACGAAACCCATAGGTTGACGCCACAAATTCCACCCCCCAAAACCATATTTTGATTGCGCATCAACTATATCAACTGTACTTAAACTGTTAGATAATCCTAGTCGGTGATAACATTACTGTTCCCATCTCTATTACAGAACCGTACATGAGATTTTCACCTCATACGGCTCCTCGAAAGCCTAAAAAAATCTAAGGACCGGGCCGATTTTTTATCTCTTGATATATCCCTAAGATAGATAAGATTCAAATTTATCGGACGGTTCTGAATTAGACCAATTGAATTCTGTCTGTTCTAATAAATAATTAAATAATAAAGAGAAATCTATTTTATTTTAATAAAAGATACAAAAGGTACTTCTGAATTAATCTCATCCCTTAAAAATCCAAATTTGAATTTGTTGAGTAATAACTGAATTCTTCAATAAAATACTCTTTTAGAATTATCAATAACCCCATCGTTTTCGATTACGAAAAATAATTACACATTAGTTTATCAGTTATGACATGAATTCTATCTCCATGAATATGGATATAAGAAATAAAAAAAAAAGGGGGGGATCGCTTTTTTTTTATTTTTTGTTTTTCGTTCCTATTCTTCTTTTTTTGTGCAAGTAAAAAGGGACTTAAATAAAATTAAAGGATTATTTCGTTCCTGATAGTCATTTATTTAATCAGTGGATGGGAGTATACTCTGGATCGGAGTTGTGGGGAGTACTGCCTGATTTTTTCTACCAACTTAAAGCCCCAATTATAATTCTTTTTCTATTTTGCGTAAATGCTCTTTTGGATAATTTAATTTACAAAATCTGCTTTACTAATCCTTTGTGTATCTTGGTGTTTCTAACCATCCATTCATTTTTTTATTAACCCCCTTATTTATGTTAATACATGTATGATAATTCATACAAATAATAGCGAAAACTCAAAAAGGTTGGTCTTTTGAGCCCGCTTCAAGACAGGATGACTAATCACCCAATCTTGGGGTAAACGGCCTCTTCGGCTTAGAATTTGTTTTTTTTTTTTCACTTAATTCTTATACATAGAAAATGAGACTCCTTTTTTTTACTGCAATTTCAAATCATCATACTATCTATTAACTATAAACTAATATTAACTATAAAGTAATATAGTATTCATAAAAGTAATATAGTATTCATAAATAATATTCAATAGAAGCTGTTTTATTTCACTCATATAACTATCTGATTTTGTTTTTCTGAATTGCGAAAAAGAATAATGAAAATGAGGATATCTATTCAATTTATTCTTTCCCTTTCCTATAAAATACTATAAAGAGAGGAGCATAGCAATAGCATCGAAAAGTTTCTGTCTCAACGAATCGCACGCAGAGATATTGATAACACACATAAAGTTAATGGTATTTCATAACTAATCGATTGAGCAGCAGCTCGTAGACCACCCAAAAAGGAATATTTATTATTCGACCCATATCCTGACATGAGAAGTCCAATGGGAGCAATACTCGAAATAGCAATCCATAAAAAAACACCGATATTGAGATCAGATAAAACAAAGTTATAGCTAAAAGGAATTACTGAATAGCTTATTAGAATTGATATGACTGATATGGATGGTCCGATACTGAATAAACGAATATCTCCCCTAGATGGAATAAGATTCTCTTTGAAAAGTAGTTTTGTTCCGTCGGCTAGAGCTTGAAGAACTCCAAAAGGCCCGGCGTATTCAGGTCCAATACGCTGTTGTATCTCTGCGGATATTTCTCTTTCTAACCATACAATTGCTAATACACTTATTGTGATTCCCAATACAAGAATAAAAATAGGAGCAAGTATCCATAGAATTCCATAGACCTCCTTCAAAAATTCCAATTTGGAAAAAAAATGGATATCTTGTACTTCTGTTGTATCAATTATCATTTCAACGATCAACTTCTCCCATAATGATATCTATGCTACCTAGTATTGTCATAATATCGGCCAATTTCATTCTTTTAACTAATTGAGGAAGAATTTGCAAATTGATAAAACCCGGTGGACGAATTTTCCATCTCCAAGGAAAACCATTCTGATCGCCTATTAGAAAAATTCCTAATTCTCCCTTTGGGGCCTCAACTCTTACATAAAGCTCTTGTTTTGGCAATTCAAAAGTCGGAGACGGTTTTTTACTAATGAATCGATATTCAAAATCATTCCATTCTGGATCCTTTTCTCTATCAAAGCAGCGGATTTCTAAATTCTCATACGGCCCGCCGGGAATTCCTTCCAAAGCCTGTTGAATAATTTTTATGGATTCCATCATTTCACCAATTCGAACTAAATAACGAGCTAATGAATCTCCTTCTTTTTGCCATTGAACTTCCCAATCAAATTCCTCGTAACACTCATAATTATCAACTTTACGTAGATCCCATTGTATTCCGGAAGCCCGAAGCATCGGTCCTGATAAACCCCAATTTATTACCTCCTCTCCACCAACAACGCCTACTCCTTCAACCCGTTCTAAAAAAATGGGATTTCGCGTAATAAGTTTTTGATATTCAACAACCCTTGTTAAAAAATAATCGCAGAAATCAAAACATTTATCTATCCAACCATGAGGTAGATCAGCCGCTACCCCCCCGATACGAAAAAAATTATGCATCATTCTCATACCTGTCGCAGCTTCGAATAGATCATATATTAATTCTCTTTCTCTGAAAATATAGAAGAAAGGAGTTTGTGCACCAATATCTGCCATAAAAGGTCCCAGCCATAGTAGGTGAGAAGCTATACGACTCAACTCTAACATAATTACTCGAATATAGCTGGCTCTTTTAGGTACTTGAATATTTCCCAACTGTTCCGGTCCGTTTACGGTTATTGCTTCTGTGAACATAGTAGCTAAATAATCCCAACGTGTTACATAAGGCAGATATTGTATAATTGTTCTGTTTTCCGCAATTTTTTCCATCCCTCTGTGTAAATAACCCAATATTGGTTCACAATCAATAACATCCTCACCATCCAGAGTAACAATAAGTCGAAGAACACCATGCATTGATGGGTGGTGAGGGCCCATATTGACTATCATGAGGCCTTTTCTTGTAGCTGTGACATTCATAGGTTTTTCCTCGATTCATTCTTCAATGAATCGCTTAAAAAAAAAAAAAAAAAAAGTTCATAAAAATTCAAGATCTAATAAATCGAATAATTGAAAATGACTCTTCAAATTAACGAATTTGTGATTCCCGAATATCCAACTGATTAATTAATTTTTTATAACGTATTCCATTTTTCTTTGATAAATAAGACAGTAGTCGTTGCCGTTTTCCCAGAATTTTACGTAAACCTCTTTGAGATAAATAGTCTTTTCGGTGCAATTCAAAATGTGAAGTAAGTCTTCGTATCTTATTGGTGAAATTGAATACTTGAAATTCAACCGATCCCGGGTTTTCTTCTTTTTTTTCTTGTGAAATAACCGGTATAAATGAGTTTTTTACCATAAAATAAAATTAAAGCTTCCCTCTACCCCTCTTTTTTTTATAGATATTTTTATTGATCAGTAATAGTAATGATACTCATTTTGAATTTTTTATATAAATCTTTATTTCCTTAAGAATTCCTTATTTTCAAATTAAATTAATTATTATTAATCAATTCAAATAGATAAAAAAAATACTATATTTATGGATTTAGCGAATAAAAAATGTATACTTTAAAAAAAAAGAATATGATTTTGTTGATTCATTTTTCAATCTAATGTATACATCATTGAATTAGTATGAATGCCACAATGTGTGTCCGCATTTATGTCTATATTCCATTTGTCTTCGCATACCAGATATATTATGTTAAATAGAAGACAAATGTAGATTAAGAAATTTTCAATCGAGGATACATATGTATTCTTACTATACTGAAGCGGCTTCCATTATGGGTATCAAACCAATAGCGATTTATACAAGCTAAATCTTCTAATCGATAATTTGGCCAAAGAAAAAATTTTAAATTCATTATTTTTTTTTTTTCTCTATCAAGATCTTTCTTTTTAGCCAAAACTTCACAGCAATTATTTACTTTATTCTCATTGTAAAATATTGTGTTTGTATGGACACTATTTTTATTCCTAGGATTTAAACAAATTAGAATTCTCAATTCTCTACGACGTCTAGCAGATAAAATATTTTCAGGAACAAGCAAATCATAATGATTTTTTTCTTTATTTTCTGTTATCTTTTGATCTCTTCTTCTTGTAATGTATTTATCCAAATTTTTCTTATCAACATTACTTTTTTCTTGGTATCTTTGATTAATTTGGCGCTTACTCTTATGAATCAACGAAAGTGCTGTGGTTTGATACATAAAAAATTTTTCATTGTTTTTTCTAGACAGGCGAACTGGTTCGATAATAAATATTCCTTTTTTCATCAATTCCTTATTTTTCATCAATCCTGGAAGAGTGAAATCCTTCTGATTATGAATCACCATAATATCTAGACTTAGTTCTCCCCTTTGAATAGAGGCTATAGCAATTTCTTTTAGATTTTTCAATCTAATTAGGAGACAATATACTTTGACATTATTAAGTATTCTTTTATTAAAGGAATCCTTCCAGTTCAAATGAAAACCAAAATACTTTCTTAGTAAGAAATTTAGTTCTGCCTCTATCTTATTCTTGTATTTATTTTTCGTTATATCCTTAGCACCCTTTTTCCTGTCCGATCCTGCATAATTTTCTTCAATATCTTTTTCTTGGTTTGAGAGAGATGATTCAAGATCTACTTGACCCACGTATTCTGCTTTTGATCGATTTCGAGTCTCTAACTCGAATTCAAGAGATTTTTTTTTTTTCGATGGTCTAAAAATATCTATTATTTTTTTCTTACCAATAATGTTTTTCTTTTCACTAACATTTTGATTTCCATTAAAATGGAAAAAAAGTAATTTGATTGGTATGATCCACGGGTTACTCATATATGCATTATAAAATATCACAAATTTTGAAAAGAACCAAAATTCCAGATTTGATACCGAACAATTTAGTATTTCTACATTCATTCCGATCCAATCAAAATACTTTCTATCCAGATTTTTTTCCATATCTATAATAGCATCTTCTGCTATATAATTCTTGATAGAGATATCCTCCGTTATATCCATTTTTTTTTTTTTACATGTGTTGTAATTATAAGAAATCGTTTGCTTTTTATTTGCTTGGAATGGTGATCTATATCCATAAATATATGAGTCTTTCTTATCTGCATAATTAATAGATTTATATGATAAACGATCATATCCATATTGTTTTTTAATTTTTTTTTTTTTTGTTAATGAGTCTATTTTTGTTAATGAGTCTACTTCTTGTTTTTTGTAAAGAATTAATCGGCTTTTTTCATATGAATCAAAATTGGTTAAATCTTTTTTTTGAGCCACACGACGTTCATTGATTCTATTTCTCCAATTTTGTGGTACTAATCTAGACCATCTGTTCTCAGATAAGTCATATTGATAATGACCCTTTAACCAATTTGTCCATTGATTCATTGCAGAATAGGGAGGTTTCTTATGTCTTAATTTGGCATGAAATATTCCTTGTACTTCAAAAAAAGAATCCTTTATTTCATTCTTAAGAAAAAAAAATCTTCCATGATATTCAAAAAAAGATCTTAACTTATACTTATATACGTTAATAACTTGAGTTTGTGATAATTTAAAAAATACATATGCCTGTGACAAAGAGGATATGTCACAAGAATTCTGTGAATTCGTATTCGTAGTATTATAAGATTTGTGTATAATCGAAATAAAGTTAATTATACTTTGATTTGTTTTATGAGTTTTTTCTGCATTTGCTTCATTATTGTAAATGGATTTATTTATAATTTTTTTTGTAGATTCCAGAAAAAGTTGTACATTGGTGCTAGGAATACTAATGATATATAGAAAGATATCTATGTATATTCTTTCCATGAAAAATTGAAAAAAAGAATGCGATTTACGGGTTAATCGAACATTTCGTCTTTGTATTATCTGCAAAATATTTTTTTGTGATTCTAATCTTTTAGCATCATAAGTTGTTTTGTTCGAATGAATATTTCTCTCTGAAGTTAGAAACCCCCTTTTCTTTTCTTTTGTTATTTTTTCTATTTGCTTTAGGATTGTCTTTGTTTTAACATTCAGATCTTTTATTTTTTTTTCTGTCAATGAATAATTTGTCCAATTAATAGATTGAATTGGAATGGGTGATTCGGAAATCATTGGATTATTCTTACTGATTGTTGAAGCTTTTTTGCTTTTACTCAATTCATAAATATTTTTGAATCTAAATAAAAAAAAAGAATTTGAGATTTTTTTTATTTTTTCCTTTACAAATAGAATACTATTGAGAATACTTTTGATGATCCATTTTGATGTTTCTTTTGAGATATTTAGAAAGAATTTTGTTCTTTCATTTAAAACTTTTAGAACTATAAAAAAAGAATTTTTCAATTTTTTCATTTTTTTTTTGAGTTCTTTAAAAATGGGATCAAAAAATGAAAGTCGATTTCGGGGATAACTAGAAAAGGGCAATTCGACTTCCATTCCCCAAATTGTTAAAAAGCAAAAGTTCTTTTTTTTTACTTTTTTTTTCATTAGATCTTTTTCCTTTTCAGTGGATCGTATCTTAGATATGTGCCAAGGTTTCAGACGAAAAGGAAATAAGATCTTTATCTGAATACCGTCAGTTAGCCATTTTTTTGGAAATTCTGTTTCGGATAATTGAACGCCATTATAAGTGCATTTAATATGCATTTCTCTATTCCAATCCCTAAAATCTTCTGACCATTCGGGAAATTGAAATAATAATATACGAACGAGATTTTTAGTTATTATTAATGTAGGCAATATAATATATTTTCTAAGAATCGATTGGGTTATTAATAAAAAACCTCTTATTACTTGAGCAAATATAATGCTGTCCCAGGCTTCTCCTATTTCGATACGTCTTTTCTCCTCTTTTTCGTTTTTTTTTCTTTTGCCCTCCTCTTTTTTCTTACTTTCTTTTGTCTTTTCCTCTGTATAATCTGAA